CCACAATTTTATGGATTCTGTTATTTCATATGTTTACTCGATCTTTTTTCTATTCCTTTCATATTGCATATAAAAATAAAAAAGTTTTGTCGTTATTTATTTCTATTTATTATTTTTATTTCGTGTAATTAATGCGGAGTTCCTTAAATATCTCTGCCTTCTTTGAAATATCATGAACAGTTCCCGTAGGTTGAGCGCCTTTTTCAAGGAAATATAGAATAGCGGGAACATTTGAATAAGTTTGATTCTTTATCGGATCGTAAAAACCCACTTTCCGAAGATCTCTTCCTTCTCTTCGGGATCGAACATCAATCGCAACGATTCGATAGATGGCTCATTGGGATAGATATAGATGAATAATTCCCCCCTTAGAAACGTATAGGAGGCTTTCCCCTCGTACGGCTCGAGAAAAATGATTCTAATTTATATCTATAGTATATATAGTAGCAAATAGATCCATAAAATCATCAAATCCATTCTTAAACTATGATTTTATTCGTTTTTTTTATTCTTCCTTCCCGAAAAACCCGAAAAGAACAAAAAACCATTAGTACTTATAACTTAACTCAAGTTGGACAATTCTCAAAGAGTTCAAAGGAAAATCCCAAGTCCTTGGCATTTCATTTATTGAGCTGTCTCTAACCAATCTTTTTGTCTCATTTAGAATCCATTTTTTGATTTCTGCTCAAATCAAATCAAATTTTGAGACAATTGAAAGTGGCGTTTTCTTGTTCCAGGATCGTTTATCTTTGTTTTGAATCATTGGGTTTAGACATTACTTCGGTGATTCTTAATCGTTTCAAAATGGCAGCAACATACCTTTTGTGATTTATTGACTATCGAAGAATCATACGAACGATTGATTTCCGTGTGATACACTTTTGGTCGAAATAGTTTTCCCAATTCCAACAAAAGTTTCAAATCAAAAAAGGATATTTTGTTAGAATTGAATCTTTTCAATTTCTATATCGAAGATATGCTTACGAAGTTGTTCCAACTTATTGATTGACATTAACCCTAGATCTTTTACCTCTGAGAAATGAATTAAGCCTTTACGCTCGAGCTCCATCGTGTACTATTTACTTTAACTCACAACCCAACCAAATGGGGTGGGGTTCTAGTAGAACAGAACAAACTATGTCGAGCCAAGAGCACTTCATAATTCCTATATAAAATTATAAAAGAAAATGGTGGATGTAAGAATCCACAACCGATCATGTCCTTCAAGCCGCACGTTGCTTTCTACCACATCGTTTTAAACGAAGTTTTACCATAACATTCCTCTAGTTTGGAACCGGTATGAAATTGATTCAATATGGAATCATGAATAATCATTGGCTCAATCGATACATAATAATAATATATATATTATATATAATAATACATATTTATATATGTTTCTATATGTATGTATGGGTATTTATATTTATCTGGAGAAGTCTCAACAAGGATTCAATTTTTTTAACCCATATTTTATTTTATTTTATGAATTAACCAATTTATATTATAATTATAAAGAACACAAATAAATGAATTCTTCCTTCAATCCACATCGTCAACAGATTGTTCAAGACAAGACGATCAAGCATGAGAGATCCAATTATTTTCTTTATCGAACAACTAAACTAAAGAAAGGTCTTTAATTGGATTTCCAATACCGGAACACAATGAATATATGTTATTGTTATTAATCGAATAAGCTAGCCCAATGACCTTCAAAGGTCGGAAGTTACTCGATAAGAACAGATTCCCAAATTTCGCACTTCTTCGAATACCAAGGAGAATGGTTAAAAATTTGTAATTTTAAAAATTTACCACTTCGAGATCATTATCTTATTATTTCATTATTTGAATAAAGTTTTCTCGAAATCAATCAACCAACAAGTTGTCACATATACTAAGTAGCTAAAAATTTTTAGCGAATAACTCATTGATTAAAGATTAAAGAGACACAAATCATCATAAACATAAAAAAAATAGATTTATTTTTCAATTGAATCATCAAGGATTTCACCCAGTTAGATAGAGAAATAAAAAAAAATTACATTGTATTGTATGTATTTTTTCGTAGGGATGAATAGAGAATATGAATAGGTAAAGGCTTATGTAAAGTTTAGGTCGTTATTCTTCCACCCGATCTGATTGATAAAATAAGAATTGGAATAAGGAATAATATGATCTTTTCGTATCCAGCTGATATCCCGAGCAATTGTCAATGGGGGTAATCCCGGATATTTAAGGAATCACGGATCTTTTTCACCAAAACAGAAATTTCGTTGTCACTATGGGCATTCTTTCTACTTTCTACTTTAGTTTGTTTTACTTCAGGAATCTTTACATAAATTCCATAAACATAAAGTAATGTAATAATGTAATGTAATTAAAGTGAATGGGATGTATAAATCAACCCCCTGGTCCAATCGTTACATTGATTTACAATTATTAATTAGAACCAGATGCAAAATTTTAAATTCGGTCAAAAAAAAAAACACCTGTCTGGACAATCTTGTATAAGTGAAAAGACAAACAGGTGCATATTTTTTTACTTGTTTTGTTCCTATTTTTATTTTTCCCAAAACAAGTTTTGGGATCCTTAATCCCAGTGATGCAATTAAATTAGTACCAAGACAGGAGCCCCCTCCTGTTTAGAATTCAGCATCGAGTTAGTACCGTACCTTATTTTCTTTAGAGATAAGGAATATATAATATAAATTTAGAGATAAGGAATATATAATATAAATTTAGAGATAAGGAATATATAATATAAAATAAAAGGAATATAATATATAAATATAATATAAAATAAAAAGAAATAAGGAATAGGAAGCTTTCACATTTCGATTCAGAATGCAGCGTTGATAATTCAAATAAATGGATATATTCTATATAGGACGTAAGGTTTTTCTAAGTAAATAAAGTTGAACGAGGCGTGCATACACTGAACAGCCCATCCTATTTTTGTTTTTAATTATACATTGACCCATATTCCTATCCTACCCAGATCACAAATGGATTCTGTATGTCATCGGTACTCGATTCGGTTTGTGAGAAAGAAAGTAAAAGATATGATTCAGAAAAGAATCATTAGAAATCAGAAACAAGGAACTATTAAATAAACATTACACTCTTAAACGAAACAGAATATATATATATATTTTTAATAGAAATAAAACAAAAATAGAAAGAAAACAAAACAATCTTTATTCTGATATAATTGACGGCTCTGGGACGGAAGGATTCGAACCTCCGAGTCGCGGGACCAAAACCCGTTGCCTTACCGCTTGGCCACGCCCCATTTAGATTTCTATTCAACACCAATAAACACTAATATAGGTATTGGTTGTTCGTCAATTCCCGCTCAAATATCTATGGAATCCGTTAGATTGTTGCTAAGATTTTACACGTGTAGTTATAAAATTAAATTGAATTTATTGATCATTACATATAATTCAATTAAGATATTGTATGAAAGTATGATTCCTTCTATATTTCGTTTGAGAATTGAAGGATTTTTGATGGGGTTAGTCAAAGAAAAAGAAGGATTTTTTGATCTATTTTCACTTTCTTCATTTTTACCTTATATCGATAACTCAATCAAAATACAATTATCTCCAAGAATGAAACATTTGTTATGCTTAATATCTTTAGTTTGATCTGTATCTATCTTAATTCTATACTTCATTCGAGTCATTTTTTCTTTGCCAAATTGCCCGAGGCTTATGCTTTTTTCAATCCAATCGTAGATGTTATGCCAGTCATACCTTTGTTCTTTTTTCTCTTAGCCTTTGTTTGGCAAGCTGCTGTAAGTTTTCGATGAGACCTTTAATACTGTCCTACAAACATTCATGATTTATTCAATACAAACAAAAAAAGATTCTAAGAATCAATTGATAAGATCCGATGAGTCTTACATTGTGAACCCTCAATTCAAATATGGAAATTCTTGAATAAGCGCGATGAATTTGGATCCCCTCATTTACTCATTCTGACCTTCTACTTCCAGTGAACAAAGGCCCTTATATTATGGTCCCCACAATAAATAACTAATTGTTTGTGCGCATGAAAAATACAATTTTCATAACGAAAGAGTATTAGTCTTATTTCAAATGAATTTCTGAAAATTCCTTTATTTTATTATTTTATAGAAAATAGAAACCGCTTTATTTCTTGGTTTGGTGTCAAAATGGAATATGTGGTATAAAAATGGATAATCTATTCCCTTTTTACCAAAAATGATCTTATCTTGGAGATTTTGTAATGCTTACTCTCAAACTCTTCGTTTACACAGTGGTGATATTCTTTGTTTCTCTCTTCATCTTTGGATTTCTATCTAATGATCCAGGGCGTAACCCTGGACGTGAGGAATAAAAAAATAAGAGATTTTTCATTGCTTTATTTCTGAATTTTCTTATGATTTTATCTATTATAGATATTTAACTATGCTATGATAAAAAAGTGCTTGAGATTTTCTTTCGAATTCGAAAGAAAATCTCAAGTCATCAGAAGAAACGGAAAGAGAGGGATTCGAACCCTCGGTACAAATAACTCGTACAACGGATTAGCAATCCGACGCTTTAGTCCACTCAGCCATCTCTCCCAATTAAACAAAGGATAATTACTATGTTACACATGAAGTAAAGAAAAAGTCTTTTTTTTTCTTTCTTTTTTCTTTATTCTATAGATAGATTATAGATACAGATACAAAAGATACAAATTTTATCAGTTTTTCAGCAATTAATTTCGAATTACATTTAGATAACGGGAATACCCGCAATAGAAAAAATTAAAGTAAATTAAATGAAGTAAAGAATACCTCTTCGATTTCGCACGAAAGCTTCTTTTATTCCCCGGCCTGGCCTGGTCAGTACCAGCTCTGGGCCATTTATTGTTTTGTTCCAATGAATCATACATGAAATGAGTTATCTGATTTGAAAACAAAAAGAAATTGAATCAACAACAATATAGGGGCTATTTTTATTCCTATGATATAAGTGCCTTTT